TCACTTCATGGGGGGTAGTATGGGATCCGTAGTAGGCGAGAAAATTACCCGTTTAATCGAGTATGCTACTAATAGATCTCTACCTGTTATTATGGTGTGTGCTTCTGGAGGAGCACGTATGCAAGAAGGAAGTTTGAGCTTGATGCAAATGGCTAAAATATCTTCTGCTTCATATGATTATCAATCAACTAAAAAATTATTCTATGTATCAATCCTTACATCCCCTACAAGCGGCGGAGTAACAGCCAGTTTCGGTATGCTAGGAGATATCATTATTGCCGAACCAAATGCCTACATTGCATTTGCGGGTAAAAGAGTAATTGAACAAACATTGAAAAAGACAGTACCCGACGGTTTACAGGGCGCTGAGTATTTATTCACTAAGGGTTTATTCGACCTAATCGTACCACGTAATCCTTTAAAAGGCGTTCTGAGTGATTTATTTCAGCTACATGGCTTCTTTCCCTTGAATCAAAATTAAAAGCGCTACTCTCAATTATTTGTAACGAACTTTAGTTCATCGGAATCAAAGTCACAATAAGAAGAATGGAGTTTTCTTTGGTGACATAGGTTCAGTTAGAGAATCCGAAGTTTCAGATAATTACTTTTCATTTTTTCTATGGATCTAATCTATTTTTTTTTCCTACCCCTATTCTTGATTACTAATCAGTAACCCTCTATCAAATCAACAGGAGAAAAGAGTGAATTCTTGCTTTCGTGGAATATAATTTTAAAATAAAAAATAAAAAGAATTCCATGTTTTTTATTACTTCTTACGTATTACCATTACATTAATACTATTAATTTATTAATTTAATTAATAGTATTAATGTAATATATAGAATATAGATAAAATCTATAATAAAAGTGTTGCATATTTCTATATACCCTTCAGATTTCTATATCTCCCGAGAACCCACATTTTGTATTGTACTATGAGCCCCTGTCGGGTCGAATCCTAACGAATCCTTCAGTAACTCGCAAGAAACTCTTTATTAGAAGATTAAGTAAATTAAGTAAGGTAAGGGCGCAACAACAACAATACAATAAAAAAGCGGGTTATCATATATGTATTTCGTATAGAGTCGAATAGACACGCTTATTTAGTTCTACATTCGTTGTACTTCTTATTATATACTTAATAATTATAATTTATTATATACTTAATAATACTTATTATATATAATACTTATAATTCACATACTTACATACTTATTTTATTATATCTTTATAAGAATAAGAGGTACAAATATTAAATCGGGGCACCCATTCTATGACAGATTTCAACTTTCCCTCTTTTTTTGTGCCTTTAGTAGGCCTAGTATTTCCGGCAATTGCAATGGCATCTTTATCTCTTCATGTTCAAAAAAACAAGATTGTTTAGGTTCAGTGGGACCAAATCTCATCAATTTTTTTCAACACTTGTTGGACTTGGATCATAATACGGATATCTATTTAGTGAAATATGGTACCACGTCTGATTTGGATATGGATATGGTCCCTTTCGAATACAAAAAAATTGATGCATGCGGATACATGATATATGAAAAAAAAAAATGCATATGCATATCATATATATATATATGATATATGCAGTATAGCTGTTTTTTAAGAAAAAATACATCAGTGGAAAAATGGAAAGTCAATGTATCCATATGTTATGGAGATATACATAGTGGGATCGTATGAAGAAGATGTTCTTATTTTACATCTACCCAATTTGATGAATTACCCCTAAGGGTTCACATCATAATAGTGCTAGTTGATGAGAGTTACTTCGGGACAAAAAAAATAGTAAAGTGAAATTAAAATTCATTTGGCCTATTCTCTCAATTCCAATAGAATACAACTGGATCTAATATGAACTGGCGATCAGAACGTATATGGATAGAACTTATAACAGGGTCTCGAAAAACAAGTAATTTCTGCTGGGCCTGTATCCTCTTTTTAGGTTCACTAGGATTCTTATTGGTTGGAACTTCCAGTTATCTTGGTCGGAATCTCATATCTTTGTTTCCGTCTCAGCAAATAATTTTTTTTCCTCAAGGGATCGTGATGTCTTTCTATGGAATAGCCGGTCTGTCCATTAGTTCCTATTTGTGGTCCACAATTTTGTGGAATGTAGGTAGTGGTTATGATCGATTCGATAGAAAAGAAGGAATAGTGTGTATTTTTCGTTGGGGATTCCCTGGAAAAAATCGTCGCGTTTTTCTACGATTCCTTATAAGAGATATCCAGTCAATCAGAATGGAAGTTAAAGGGGGTCTTTATCCTCGCCGTGTCCTTTATATGGAAATTAGAGGCCAGGGAGCCATCCCCTTGACTCGTACGGATGAGAATCTGACTCCACTAGAAATTGAGCAAAAAGCTGCTGAATTGGCCTATTTCTTGCGCGTACCAATTGAAGTATTTTGAAATGAATTGAATAATGAATGTGAATGCTTTCCCGGCATGAGATAAGAAACGCAGGAATCCCCTTTCTTTAACCTTTAATATAATCTAAAAATAGAATATATATAAAGAATAATAGAATCTAACTGAAGTTTCTTTCGAGGCGTTGATTCGAGCAAAACACGAAACACGTTAGATTCTATTTCCCCCATTATATTCTGGTCAAATACCACTGTCACTGTGGCCCATAGAATAAAGCAGGTGGACATATATGGAACAACCATAATAATAAAATTGTTGTTCACTAAAACTCTTTTTTATGCATATGTAACTCAATCCAATTCTGTTATGTTAGACTAGTAACAAGTCTAGTAAGTATGTATTCATCATACATATCAGAGCAGAACTTTTCGGAATACAGTACAGAATTTTTCTTTTTAGACCAAAAATTTCGTTGAATTGATACGTTAGATACAGACGGATGTAAATTATCTCTCTTTTTTTTTTTTGCAATCGATTTTTATCTTTTCTTTTGTTTTGCTCCTTGAAAAGGATTGCATCTTTTATAAACATCCAATTTATCTCGGGTTTCCCACACATTTCGGATTTCACCATCAATATTCTTCAGAAATATCCCCTCAATTATTCCCGCGGTGCGGGCATCTAGTGAAACATTTCAAAAAAATTGATTGATCCAAGGGAAGTTCTTTCGTCTCGAAACCCGACTAATACCCATTACTTGAAGTGTGGATTGGATCTTTCGGGCACTCATCGAAAGAAACAAATGAGGATGCAGCAATTCAATTGGTTTTATTTGACCAATTTAGATATCTGAGATATCCGGGAACTTACTCATTTCTTCATTCGGGGCAGACTCTTTAATTCTAACTTCCATTTCTATATCCCTTCTAGACTCAAAGACTAAATAAAGAATTCAAAAAAAAAAGACGGATCCATAGGTTACATACCTTGTTATAGAACTCATGCTTCATAGAAATATCATTAAGGAGTCGACGAATGAAGTAGGTTCATTAACAATTCACAGAACAAAAAGTGTCAAAAAAAAAAGCATTGATCCCTTTCCCATATCTTGTATCTATAGTATTTTTGCCGTGGTGGATCTCTCTTTCATTTAATAAAAGTCTAGAGCCCTGGGTTACTAATTGGTCGAATACCAGGCAATCCGAAACTTTTTTGAATGATATTCAAGAGAAGAACATTCTAGAAAGATTCATAGAATTAGAAGAACTATTTCATTTGGATGAAATGATAAAGGAGTACCCGGAGACACAGATACGAAAGCTTCATATAGGAATCCACAAAGAAACGATACAATTGGTCAAAATATACAATGAAAATAATATCCATATTATTTTGGACTTCTCGGCAAATATAATATGTTTCGCTATTCTAAGTGGTTATTCCATTGTGGGTAATGAGGAACTTGCCATTCTTAATTCTTGGATTCAGGAATTCCTATATAACTTAAGCGACACTATAAAAGCTTTTTGTATTCTTTTATTAACTGATTTATGTATTGGATTCCACTCGCCCCATGGTTGGGAACTAATGATCGGTTTGGTCTACAAAGATTTTGGATTTGCTTATAACGATCAAATTATATCTGGTCTTGTTTCCACTTTTCCAGTTATTCTAGATACAATTTTGAAATATTGGATCTTCCATTATTTAAATCGGGTATCACCATCACTTGTAGTGATTTACCATTCAATGAATGAATGAAGAATTCATTTGACCCGCGGCTATCAATCAGATCATAATGTTACTTCGTACATAAACAAACCCTTTTTTTAATCTGACTCATTTTCCCTGTAGGGGGTTCGACGCCTCCTATATTCCAGTACAATGGCATAATCGTGGGTAGGGAACTAGACTAGCTACCTACCTAATTTATTGTAGAAATTTCAGGAATCAATGATTGGACCATGCGAAATAGAAATACCTTTTCTTGGATAAAGGAACAGATGACTCGATCTATTTCTGTATTGATCATGATATATGTAATTACTCGGACATCTATTTCAAATGCATATCCTATTTTTGCGCAGCAGGGTTATGAAAATCCACGAGAAGCAACAGGGCGTATTGTATGTGCCAATTGCCATTTAGCTAATAAGCCCGTAGATATTGAGGTTCCGCAAGCTGTACTTCCTGATACTGTATTTGAAGCAGTTGTTAGAATCCCTTATGATAAGCAACTGAAACAAGTTCTTGCTAATGGGAAAAAGGGGTCTTTGAATGTGGGGGCTGTTCTTATTTTACCCGAAGGATTCGAATTAGCTCCTTCCGATCGTATTTCTCCTGAGATCAAAGAAAAGATGGGCAATTTGTCTTTTCAGAGCTATCGCCCTAATAAAAGAAATATTCTTGTGATAGGTCCCGTTCCTGGTCAGAAATATAGTGAAATTGTCTTTCCCATTTTGTCCCCGGACCCCGCTACTAAGAAAGACGTTCACTTCTTAAAGTATCCCATATACGTAGGTGGTAACAGAGGAAGGGGTCAGATTTATCCCGATGGGAGCAAGAGTAATAATACAGTCTATAATGCCACAGCAGCGGGTATAGTAAATAGAATAGTACGTAAAGAA